TAACTCTAAGGGGCTATTTTGATATTTTTTTTTTCAGTATTCTTCCTAGTTTACATGTCATGTCAATAAGGTCGAACTGTTGGAATAAAGGTCTCCGTTGCTATTTGATCCGATGTTGTTAATAAAAAAAGTCACTTGGCAAGTGAAGGTACGGAAAGAGAGGGATTCGAACCCTCGGTAAACAAAAGCCTACATAGCAGTTCCAATGCTACGCCTTGAACCGCTCGGCCATCTCTCCTACATAATGATTATGAACCAAAAATGGAGTGAATAGCGAGCTATTCCTATTCCATTCTACATTTTTGGATAGGTACGACTACGACCAATCCATTTGAACTATCTATTCCAAAAAGAAATAGAAAATTTTTCATCAAAGTAAAGAAAGATCTTTCTTTCAAGGCTCCAAGATAAAGGAAGATTTTTTTCTTACGAAAAACTTTTTAGGGGGGATTCATGTTTGCAAAAATCATTCCCTTCTACTATTTCAATTCGAATTGATTCAATCAATAAATAAATTAGAACGAATCAGCTGAGTCCTAGGTCTATATTTTTTAGACTGGGGGGTAATGGATACCTTTCTATCAGAATTCTATATAGATGATGATTCCATACCCTACAAATTCGAAAATTTATTTATAGTTTTAGAGTTCTCAACAACAAACCCCTTCCCTTATCCATCTATTCTAAATGAATAAAAGATTTTGTATAGTGGAGTGGCTACCAGTTATGTACACACCATAAAAAAGAGGTGGTTATTCTATTTTCATCATCGAATGATTATTCGATCTTTTTCTTCTTTGTATCAGAATTTCATAATTCAATCAAAATTTATTGAGTTACTCTAATTTGTAACTTCAATAAAATCGGACTAATTCCCTTCGTTGGTATACTACTAGAGTAGGATGGAATCGAATCGGGTTCAAATAGTTCTTATTAATTCCTGTCAAAAAGTAACAACGGGAAGTTGGAATAGAAAGCTCGTAATCTTTTTTTTTTTCAAATTAATCTGTTTTTATGTTATTTCGTACTGTACAATTCTTTTCTTTGTGGGATGATTTTACCACGAGAACTAATGAGAAGAATTATAGAATGGATCAATAGCTATGTCTAGATCGCGGATAAATGGAAATTTTATTGATAAGACCTTTTCAATTGTAGCCAATATCTTATTGCAAATAATTCCGACAACTTCAGGAGAAAAGGAGGCATTTACCTATTACAGAGATGGTGTGATTTGATTCTTTATTTTATTTTTATAGGTCTTACGATAAAGACACGTGATTCGGGAAAATTTTGGAAATAAATCTACGCTTGTTGAAGGTGAGGTTTGGAAATAAAACAATTCCTTCTGTCGTGTATCCTCGATTAATGCAACCTCAGATGCTATGTTTCCATTTTTGATTCTAGTATTGAGCGAAAGGTTACACCTAGAGGTTGTGTATTATGGGTCAATCCTACTTCACTAGTACCAATAGACAGCATAAGGGAAGAAGCACTACACCCAGGAATCAACAACAGGAAAACCTTGTTAGAAATTACCCCTTTCCTTCTTGGGCTCGGGACTAAAAGAATGGTTGGGACAACAAACATCCATCTCGTTCGTACTTTGGATACCCATATAACCATCGAAGGCTGTTGAAGTGACTAATTCCTGTAAATTAAGAGGCGTTGAAAACAAAGAAATTGTTGGAGTTCTCATTTCTATCTAATCTAGTCCCAACACGCTTGATGTTAAAAAAAGATCTCTTGCGGGAAGGTTGGCTAGAGATTTATTGTAAAAACACTAGCCCTGCTCAGTTCATAATGAGAATATTTGCACCTTCTTTTTTTTTTATTTCATGAATTATTCTCCTTATGCACATAAGGGAGGAGCCGTATGAAATGAAAATCTCACGTACGGTTCTGGAACGGAGATTCTTTTAATTGAATGGCGACCGTAACGGATGTCAGCTCAATCCGAAGGAAATTATGCGGAAGCTTTACAAAATTATTATGAAGCTATGCGACTGGAAATTGATCCCTATGATCGAAGTTATATACTCTATAATATAGGTCTTATCCATACAAGTAATGGAGAACATACGAAAGCTTTGGAATATTATTTTCGAGCACTAGAACGAAACCCCTTCTTACCACAAGCTTTTAATAATATGGCCGTGATCTGTCATTACGTGCGACTATCTCCACTATAGAAGTAAAAAAAGAAAAAAGGCTTTCTACATATGCATCGTCTAAAATAACGATTTTTATCAGCTGTAGAAAAGAAATAAACTTCATAGAAGTCGAAATATGAAGGAAATAGGTATGCTTTTTTCTATGGATAAAAAAAGGATCTAATTGGTAGAGGAAGCACCGTAAAGATCAATTAGCGAGGTTTTGGGCCGATACAATAATAACTGCGTACTTATGTCATGATGGTAGATATACTTATCTGATGATGTGAGATAAAAATTAGGAATCCACTTATGTAATAGAGTCGATCCACTAAAGTCTTGAGCAG